TAGATCGAAATCTGAAGGTTCTTTCTTGACCTAACTACAAAGAGGCGGATTTCAAATATGGAAAGATACAAAATAGAACTTCTAAAGCAAAAGATAATAGAAATGACTAGTCTTAGAATATAGTTGAACCAAAACACCTATTTTTTTCGAGTGATCGTGTGATAACTTTTTGTTCTCATTCATTCAAGATATTATATGAGTGAACCTATTACGCAATCTAATTAGTTAAAATGAAAGTAAAAGTTTGAGAAGATTACTGTTCGCTCTAAAATATAAAATAGAATAGATTCGAAAAAAAAAAAAGAAATGATAAAAATAGGAATCATTTTCTAATTTGATTCCATAATGATTCAAAAAGAGTTTCAGTTTAAAACGAAATTACACGACCCAATTCTTATTATTCGTTTATAATCTTATTATTCGTTTATAAGTTGAGTTGAAAAACGATCCAAAAATGCATTCGCTGATTACAAACGCGGTATGTGTAGATGTTACAAATTATGAATCAATTTCTTTTTATAAAGTTGTGACTTTATCCTTGTTATTGCTGTCTATAATGATATCTGAATCAAAAACTTGCAATTGGTATTTTTGTTTCTCTCCTATTTTGTAAAAAAGGAAACTCAGGTAAGTGCTTTTTTATAAACATATATATAAAAAGAACATATTTCATTTAGCTCCTTTATGCCTATCATAACTAGTTATTTCGGTTTTCTACTAACGGCTTTAACTATAACCTCCGCTCTATTTATTGGTCTGAGCAAAATACGACTTATTTGAAATTAATTGCACAATTCATAAAAGGAAATGTTTCCGCGAACTTCTGTGTATTTCTAGTTACTTATCGTGTCAATTACCAATTATTGGTCATTGAGATTCATGGTAATTCGGATTAATATTTAGGTATAGATATTACCTCTTTTTTCTCCTTTCAAAAAAATTGAAATGATTGAAGTTTTTCTATTTGGAATCGTGTTAGGTCTAATTCCTATTACTTTGGCTGGATTATTTGTAACTGCATATTTACAATACAGGCGTGGCGATCAGTTGGACCTTTAATTAATTAACATCTCTCTTTTTTTTTTTATTGACCTCCTTCTTTCTTTAATATCCAGGGGGTCAAATTAAGATTGATGTTCCAGTTAGTGTTTCAGTCGAATTTGATCGAAGAAGATCCGAATCACGCTCTGTAGGATTTGAACCTACGACATCGGGTTTTGGAGACCCACGTTCTACCGAACTGAACTAAGAGCGCTTTCTTATCATAAAAGATAAAACTGTAAAGAAAAGGATTGGCCCCAATACATCTTTTATGCATACTATATAGTATCATAAGAATGAAAGATTCTATATGATATGTCCAATGTGAGTTGATCTCAAAAAATCCCTCGTTACTGCTCAAAGCAGCAGTAATTAGGTAGGGATGACAGGATTTGAACCCGTGACATTTTGTACCCAAAACAAACGCGCTACCAAGCTGCGCTACATCCCTTCCGTTGGTCTACAGTGTCATTGTAGAGAATTCCTGTCTTGTTTTCCACATCGTTATCTCCTCTATGAAAATCTATAATTTTGATTTCCATTTCGTCTTTTTGGTCTCATTTAACATAAAATAATAGTAAAATACTTCTCTCTATATGAAATATGGAACGGAACCTCAAGGAAAAATAACTGACTCTTTTTGGGGAATATTGGAGAAGAAAAGGCCGTTTTTTTCTGTATTTAATAAAAAGTAAATCTTATTTACTAGTTTCAATATGTATTAGCTTGTGTATTACAATAAAATGAAGGAGGTTTTTCAATGCGAGATCTAAAAACATATCTTTCCGTGGCACCGGTACTAAGTACTATATGGTTCGGTTCTTTGGCAGGTTTATTGATAGAGATTAATCGTTTTTTCCCGGATGCGTTGACGTTCCCCTTTTTTTCATTCTAGTTATTGACGCGGCAAGGAATAAAGAAGATTAGAGATACAATGAAATACCAGCCCCCTCTTTTCTCTTTTTTCCCTTTTAGGGAGGAAAGAGAAAGAATAAAAGTGCATTCAATAGTTGTAAGACTCGAGTTCAGGTTGGAATTAATTTAATATGAAATTTCTATGTATTAAATTTCTATGGAAGTCGAATACAAACTGTGGTTCTAGGGAAAGAGTATTATACAAGATACTTATATGAAATGCTTTACTGTGATTTGAAATATAGTTTAGAAATCTTTCTATCTTATTTCCTATATTGATTGTAGTGAAATCTTGCATAAGAGGATAACAAGTTACAAATTATATTTTGTTTTTTCCTTCCTTTCTTCTTTTTCGTTTCGGATTTAAAGAGGAAGAGTTGAGTAAATGAAAAATCCAAAGGAGGTTCATGGCCAAGGGTAAAGATGTGCGAATACCGGTTCTTTTGGAATGTACCGCTTGTGTTCGAAACGGTGTTAATAAGGAATCAACGGGCATTTCCAGATATATTACTCAAAAGAACCGGCACAATACGCCTAATCGATTGGAGTTACTAAAATTCTGTCCATATTGTTACAAACATACGATTCACGGGGAGATAAAGAAATAGATTGAAGCGAGCACTTGCGCCCTTATCTTACAAGGAAAGGGAAAAATGACATTAACAATGACATTATATATATAACATATTTAACATAGTTAAAGATAATTATAAACAACCCAAGTCCTATTTATTCTAATTAGAGATCCGGCTGAAATAGGATTTTAGGGATAAGAAATAAACTAACCAAACCATGGATAAATCTAAGCGAACTTTTCTTAAATCCAAGCGATCTTTTCGTAAGCGTTTGCCCCCGATCCAATCGGGGGATCGAATTGATTATAAAAACATGAGTTTAATTAGTCGATTTATTAGTGAACAGGGAAAAATATTATCTAGACGAGTAAATAGATTGACCTTGAAACAACAACGATTAATTACTATTGCTATAAAACAAGCTCGTATTTTATCTTTGTTACCTTTTCTTAATAATGAGAAACAATTTGAAAGAACCGAGTCGACCACTAGAACTCCTAGTCTTAGAGCCAGAAAAAGATAGGTTTACTCTTTATTCACTTGAATTCAAACCACCATCCGAACTCAAACACGAATTGATATTTTGTTGGAAAAATCCAACAATCCGGATTGAATTCCCGTGTCGTAAGAAAAAAAAAAGAAGAATCTGGGAAGAATAAATTTTTTTATTGAACGTGTTTATTCATATTTATTTTGACTACTTTCTTATATTTTATCATATTCTATTCATTTTTATTCGACCTTCCCGGAGTTCATTCTCCGGGCAACTCCGTTTAACCGGTGGATTCTTTCCAACTTACTTATTTTATGATCTCATTGGAAATCATATAAAGACAATTCCTATTTGATATAGCTATTTGTGCAAGTATTTTACGATTAAGAAGCAACTGTCTCTTGTACAGATCATTTATTAATCTACTATAACTATAGCATACCCCCCTTTCGCGAATTGCTGCATTTATTCGAGTGATCCACAAACGACGAAAATTTATTTTTTGCCTATCCCTATCCCGATGAGCCGAAACCAAAGCTCTTATTTTTTGTTGAGTAATAGTTCGAGTAAGTCTTGAATGAGCCCCCCGAAAGCTTGATGCAAATAAACGAATTTTTGTTCTACGTCTCCGAGCGATATATCCCCGTCTAATTCTGGTCATTGAATAAATGAAACTTTAACGAATAACTAATAGATTTCCTTTCTTTCAGTTATTCTTTTGCCCCTTTCCTAGTATATTAATAACAAAACGGATTTTTCCAATGTATAAACTAAAAATTCCAATGGCTTTGGCTACTATAACCTTCCTAACCACAATTTTTTATTTTTTCTAGGCATTTCGCCTCGAAATATGAAATTGTACTATAATAGGCATTAAAAAATAAAAGTAATGATAAAGAAATAGTGGATTCCATCGTTTCTATGGTTACTTCTTAAACGGTGAGGTCTTCTCTATACACCGGAGCCTTTACTTCATTTAATACTTCATTTAATCAATGTTAGTGCTAACTTGTATAGTTCACATTCTTCGGCTCTACCCATAAATTATCCAGTAATAGGTCTTTCACAACGAGCTCTACCTATACAGTAACGGTATTTAATTATGAAGGTTGGCTGGGTAGCTGACCCTGTTAGTCCGTTCTTGCAAGAGGGGTCTATGTTAACTAAGATTTCCTCCGCTTAATGGATAACCATTTGCTACCAATGGAGAGTTGCTTCTCATCTTGAATTCAGGTGAGTGGATTTACACCAACAGAAACCATAAATTTCATACACAATAAAAGGGACATCATCCATTTTTAGATAGGAAATGTAGTTCGTTTTTCCGTTATATCCTATTTGATCATTGATATTTGATCATTGATATTCGAACATTGTTCTCTTTCCTTTGTTTTAGTTCATGATCTGAACGAGTCGCACATACACCCTAGTACATGTTCCTCGACGCTGAGGGCATCCCCGAAGCGCGGGGGATTTTGTGACATTTCTAATTGGCTGTCTTGTATTTCTAATAAGTTGTTTAATCGTTGGCATGTTGAATCATATACATAATGGGCTGGTTTAGATCCATCCTAACCGGATGATTATGAATTACTTTTATTCGTATGAATTACTTTTATTCGATAGAATAGTAAATAAAAGTCATAGAATATTAATTAAACTAGGGTTAATTTCAAATCACGAATTGACGTGAAATCCAGGCTATTTTTATTCAACCGCTACAAGATCAACAATTCCATAAGCTTGGGCCTCTGTTGCTGACATAAAAACATCCCTTTCCATGTCTTCGGATACAACCCATAAGGGTTTGCCCGTTCTTTGTACATAAACCCTTGTCAGGGTTTCACGTAGTTTCAGCAGTTCTCCCACTTCCAGGATGAATTCTCCCGTTGCTACTTCAGAAAAAGAACCAGCAGGTTGATGGATCATTACCCTGATGATATAAGATAATCAAAGGTTTCTCTATTTTTCATGATGAGGGGAAGATAAAAGAAAGATAACAAGAAAAAAAGAAAGAATCGAACAACCGTACGGGCATTATGCATTGCATACGGCTCTACAATAAAATTGACCCTTACCTTCAAATAAATAAAAAAAAATAGGATCGATCAGACCCCGATCGGTAAATGATCAACTTACCACCCTTCCTTTCGGAGGAATTCAAAAATACTATGATGGCTCCGTTGCTTTATATATTTATTCTATTTTTTTGTCTGTGATTTGTCTGTCATTCAGCAATCCCAAAGTTACTTTTTTATTTGATCAAATAAACTAAGGAAAAAAGAATTTTTTTTTTTTGCTCTAAAAATATTGTTAAGAGACCTCTGGTGTGAAAAAAGTTTGTGACGCTAAACTGCACTTCCAATAATAAAATAGGAAATACCTTTTTATCATATTACTCTCTCGATACATAATCTAATGTTTTGAAAACAAAATTTCTTATATCGAATTCAAAGTGCCATGCTATTATTACATAATATTCATATTTCATATGGCGAAGGCATAGTCTTCTTTTTTCTCTAAAATAAAAGCCTCATTGGCGCCAAGCGTGAGGGAATGCTAGACGTTTGGTAATTTCTCCTCCGACCAGGATAAAAGATCCCATTGAAGCGGCTGATCCCATGCATATTGTATGTACATCTGGTTGCACAAATTGCATAGTATCATAAAGAGCCACTCCCGGTATTACCCATCCGCCAGGAGAGTTTATAAACAAATACAGATCTTGGGTATCATCCTCGATACTGAGATATATCATAAGACCAATAAGTTGATTTGAGATCTCGCTATCAACCTCTTGACCTAAAAAAAGTAATCTTTCTCGATAAAGTCGGTTGATTAGGGTCAAATTGTATCCCTTCGGAACCGTACAGGCGCCTTTTGACGCATACGGTTCAAAAAAAAAAAAATGAATCAATGTGTAGATTACAATACTTTTTATTTTTTCATAGCAAGTTCCTTCTAACTTATAATAAAAGGATTTTATTTCTTTATTATTTTTTTTTTTTTTTTTTCACTAAACACGAGTTTGTCTTCCTTTCCTTATAACGTATAATATAAAAAAGAATTAATTAAACTTATCCAATTAACTTCTCATTGATGGATTGTTTCATCGAGATCCAATCCAAATCAAATCACGATGTCATTTTCTTGTTCTTAAATGGGCCTCTTTAATCTTTTTAGGTTTATGCTCTACTCCGGGTAAAGATCCGCCCGATTTTGATTTGCACATATAGTACAAATGCTCCCATTACCACTTCTTTTTGTTATACCTTCTTTTTTTTTTTCAGTTCGCGCATTCCGTAAAAAAGTTGACGGATTCGTGCATATTATTCAATTGATTAACATAAGAGTTTGAAAAACCTTCTACTTACAAAAAAAGATTTCTTTAAAAATAGGAATCCTTTATGATATAAAATAGATTACCGCTTGGTTTTTTTTAACGGAGCCTAGATACTTCAATGTAGTAGTCCAACTAAGCCAACCATAAATTCTTCTAATTGATAATAGTGATTTTAATCCCCCCCAAAAATGGATCTAATTGCACTTCACGCTCCAAATTTTTGATGATTAAATTAATCTTTCGTGGGCGAAACAGAGGATATCTCGATTGGGGAGAAAACGGGGAAATCCCATATGACCCAATATATTTGAAAAGTCGCACTATATGTCAAGCCAAGATGCATCTTCCTCTCCAGGACTTCGAAAAGGTACTTTTGGAACACCAATAGGCATTTAATGAAATAAAAAAGAACTAAGTACTATATTTTACTTTGATATGGAAACGTAACAAAGCCTTTCTTTTTATTTATAATATTGTACTTTATCCTAATCAGATTTTATTCATAAATTTTGAAAAATTGATAAAGAAAGTAAGAAAAAAGAAGGGAAAATTATTACGAATAGTGTCCTCTAATGATTAACAAGTATGGACATATTCGCTCATAGAAAATGGCATTAACTTCCCCATTGCGTATTGGTACTTATCGAGTATAGAATAAATCTGTTTCTCTTTGTTCCTACGAACAAAACTGTTCCATTATTACCAACAGAATAGAACAAATATGAACGCTTGCGCTGAAATAATCCACTAAATAGGGGGTCCATAACATAGTTATGGTATAGTCTTTTCCAATGCAATAAAGTTACGTAGTGTCTTTTTTCTTTCATAAAGGGGTATTTCCATGGGTTTACCTTGGTATCGTGTTCATACCGTTGTATTGAATGATCCTGGACGGTTGCTTTCTGTTCATATAATGCATACAGCTTTGGTTGCTGGTTGGGCCGGTTCAATGGCCCTGTATGAATTAGCAGTTTTTGATCCTTCTGACCCTGTTCTTGATCCAATGTGGAGACAAGGTATGTTCGTTATACCCTTCATGACTCGTTTAGGAATAACCAATTCCTGGGGCGGTTGGAGTATCACGGGGGGGACTATAACGAATCCGGGTATTTGGAGTTACGAAGGTGTGGCTG